GAGAAAAAAGAATTTTCTGCTTGATCCCGCTTACTAGATTTCTCGTTTGTTAAGTTCCTGTCTTGGTGGGAGGGAGATAAGGATATCTCGTCTTAACAATGAATCAAATGAAAGTTAAAAAAATAGAATTTCACACCTTTTTCCTTTTCTGACGGACCAATCATTCTCTGAAAAAATCCTACTCTTCCTTATTATTTCTATTTTTTGTATTTATTACTTTTTTTATTTACAAATTTATAAATAAAATTCGAAATACTAAATAATCTAAACTAAAATAATCGAAATAAATTCAATTGAAATAATTAAAAAATAAAAAAATACTACGACTAGATTTCTAATGGCGATTCTAATGAATAATTCCTCAATGACGAATAAAAAATGACGAATAAAAAAAAATTCTATGCAATTCTGAAAGGGGGAAAGATCCCTCGGATAGAATCGTTCGATTATATTGACAATTTCAAAAAACTGATCATACTATGATCATAGTATGATGGCCGTTGGTCAAGCAGGCCCCCATCGTCTAGTGGTTTAGGACATCTCTCTTTCAAGGAGGCAGCGGGGATTCGAATTCCCCTGGGGGTAGGGTACTACGAAAGGAAGTTGATCATGGATTACCAATAAGTCTAAAATTGATTCTTCCTGGGTCGATGCCCGAGCGGTTAATGGGGACGGACTGTAAATTCGTTGGCAATATGTCTACGCTGGTTCAAATCCAGCTCGGCCCAATAATTCGCCAATCCGCCATGAGATGATATAACCCCCTTTGTACTTCAGAAATACCCGATCCGGAGATAAAAAAGAATCAAATTTTTTGCTAGATCCCGTATTTCCCTGGGATTGTAGTTCAATTGGTTAGAGCACCGCCCTGTCAAGGCGGAAGCTGCGGGTTCGAGCCCCGTCAGTCCCGACGGATCCAATAAATATATCAAAAAATCTCTCCCTTTTTATGAAGGGGACCGGGGGCAGAATTTCATTGTCAAAGCAAAGGGGAAATCCTTAGTTCTTTTTTCTTTCCTTTTGGTAGGAGAAAGACATATGCGGTTGGATTAGTACAATTATTGGTAGCATTATAGTAAGTATTCCAAGAAATGATGGCTTTTTCTATTGCCCCCGATGCATGTAATGGAATCGAGTACTATACCTTTTTGAGGCGCGCATACACAAAGGGAATTCCTTTCTTGTCCAATACAAAATTGAATATAAGAAAATACTTTCCAGAAAAAAAAAACAATTTATTTTTCTGGCTACGGATTTATGGAACCTCACTTACTAGTTTGAAGTTGAAAAATGTATTTCATGCAAATTGCACACTGAGCTTTTGGTATAGGTGTCCCGGGGCTAATAATCTACGAAGAAAGGAGGGGGAAGGACAGATCAACCAAAGATCCTACTCCTCTTAGAAAGGTGAATGAATCATTTTTCCGATTTTTAATTTTGTTTTAAGGCCCCATCGACGAAAGAACAAATCGGAAAATAGTAAATTTGATGAATATTCATTTTATACGGTCTCATCTTTATCACACTTCTTTGTCTTCCAAGTCAAAAATAGTTTCGTTCTAAACTCCTTTTTTAGCTTTTATTGTTTGTTTGGGTTTGTAACTATGTGACCACTGGAAGTGGAAGAGCTATTTGATGAGACTTCATCAGATGATTGTACAAGAAGGAACTAGATAGATTAGAGAGAAAAAAAGATAGATTAGAGAGAAAAAAAGAACAGATGATAAAAAATGATAAATAAATAAAGGAATTTTGGATTGGGTCAGGAATCCAAGTTTGGGGCGGTATGGATAAAAGAACTTCCTATGTTATACTATTCAATTCTCGACGACGAATTGATTTGATAGTTCAGATATTGTTATTCATGATATTGATCCGATTCAAGATCATCGAGAGGTAATATTCATTCAGTGAATTTACAGGCCAAAGATTTATCATCTCTATGGGATTAAATCCCGAGTTATTGCGAAGTAAAAAACCGATGAGATTATGGAAGTAAATATTCTTGCATTTATTGCTACTGCACTATTTATTCTAGTTCCTACCGCTTTTCTACTTATCATTTACGTAAAAACAGTCAGTCAAAACGATTAATTATTAACTAATTTGAATGAAACTTGACTTCTGAGTTCTTAGCCAAAATTGACGAAATAAAATGAAAAAGATTCCAATTTCATGTCTTAAATGAAATGAGTGGACTAGAATCGGCAGTATTCTAATAGATAGATAGTATGGTAGAAAGAAATAGATGAATCTTTCTACCATACTATTTATTAGTTAGATTGTAGTGCCCCCTGGAATAAAATAAAGATAGAGGCTGCATTTGATATGGATCTATAGATCAATCTACAATATTATCTTGATATATGTGAATATCAATTCCATATATGGGATTGACATAGCATCCAATTCCATTTATTTGCTATATCTATTTGTTCTGATCAATCTGAATTACTCTTATGTCTTATAGTTTGAATTACTATATTTTTTATTTCCAATCTGAATCTCGGTATCTATTGAAAGAATCAAATCAATGAAGGAAAGGCGATAGATATAGGCATATTCAAAGAAAAGGAAGAGTAAACCTCACTGATTTTTAACGCCTGAACCATGATATGAAATAAGTCGATAAAGTATAAATCCAATTTAAAAAATTAGAAAGCGGTAAATGCGCAATATGTGACTCACCTGACGATCTTATTCTGCATAGTATCTCGTTAGACAACCACTATTTTTATATCCTTTCTTTCTCATATAAAGTGTGTATACACTTAACAAAACCACTTCTTCTTTGAACAGTAAAGAGAGAAACAAATAAAAAAAAGGTCCGGCCCTCCTCAGTATGAGGCCGTTTATTGGAATAGAAAATTTCGGAAGAATTAGGTTCGAATAAATTTCCTGGGATCCTCTTCCTTTCGAACTACAAACATGGGAATCGTTGAAATAGCTCTTTGATTGAAAGAGGATGATTCCTATAATACATTACTCCAGTCGAGTCCAATGGAATTTAAAATTTTATTTTGTTCAAAACGTGTTGCAGAACGATCTAGAAAGCAATTGATATTGATACAGTTTGCTTCCTTAACTCAATTAGTAGGACCCCTAGAGTCCACTCCTTCCCCACACTACGAGTGAAAGGGAAAAAGTAAAGACTACCATTAAAGCAGCCCAAGCAAGACTTACTATATCCATATGAATTATGTCCCCTATCTCTATAAATATAAAGGAATTGTTCCATTATTCCTCACTAATAATAGTGGAATCAATGGCGCAGAGTCAAAAAGAACAAAGACTATTAATAAACCAATCCAATAAATTCGCTCATTTTAGAAGAAATTCCTATTTTATTTCTAATCGGGAAAGATTAAACACAAGCAAAATCCGAAGTAACATCTCAAGGGAATGTTACTAATGGAACATGTAGGAATAATAGGTCCTATTCTTTTTTTGTTGACCCTTATTTCAATTGATTGGATGCTTGAGCACTCAGAGATTTTCGTGAGTTCCTCGTATATAATAAAGTACCTTCCGCCCCCTTCCACAACTATTTTGATTTCCTATCGGGCTCTCCAATCTAATCCAGGGTCCAGTCATTATACAATGCATTAATAATAGAAATTTTTTATTTGTAGTATTTGTAGTAGAAGGTAATTGCGAAGTCTTGATAGCCCCTCTAGCATTCGAATATTTCCTTGAAGCCTAAATATGCAATGCAAGGATATTTACAATTTTTTATAAAAAACCCCAGACCAGATGTTTAGAATCAAACAAGTATCAACAGTCTGCTTTCTCTGCTTCTGTTGGGGAATGATTCGGCGGGTTATATCAACAGAAGAAAAGAAGAGATTTCTAGTTTTTTGTTGATCAGGCGACACCCGGATTTGAACTGGGGAAAAAAGGATTTGCAGTCCTCTGCCTTACCACTCGGCCATGTCGCCAAAATGCTACAAATACAAAATAGATGAAAACTTTCCCGGATTACTGAACTGCTTTTTTATTGTACTTGCACTTTGAGTTCTGTTTTCCTAAATTTTTCCTAAAAGTCAAAGAAATCCTAATCCTTCTTCCCTTTTGATTGGGTTTGATTCATCCTTTCAATTTCGATTGAGTCTATCTCAAAATTCATAATGTTCAAAACTTTCTCTTACCTTTCTATTGAAAAATAAAATGTGGATTTTCAGTCGCAAAATCCAAAATTCAACTTTATGAAAATAGGAACCATTAACTATTGACTTAGAATGCATGAATGATTCTTGGATTTGAATCTCAAAATTTTGTTTTCCTAATGACATAAGAAAATACAACTTGATATATAACTAAGCAGTATGGATTTTTTCAATCAAAAAATCCTTCTCAATTTTAATTATTAATTATAACAACAATTATGAGTATATGTAAACCCCCCAAGATAAATTGTTAGACGGATATATATTATTTATATATGTTCCCGATAGAGAATTATCAGATATCAGAAAAGTATCATACTTCAATTTGAATTTTGAATTGAATAGAAAATTGAAATTATGTTTTCATAGAGCACAACCTGTGTTGCCCCTAATAGAACATAGAACGACAATAAAACAATAAAAGAGAAGAAAGACGGATATTCTAGATATCTTCACACGTGTTTAAGCCATACAAACCTTCTTTTCTTATACACTTCACAATCGTATTCTACTCAAAAATCCGTAAACAAAATCTCTCTCTTCTCTGCGAATCATTTTTTGAACAATGAACTCCATAACATAAAGGGGGGTTAAAGGCTAAAAAACCAATTCTAATTCTATATATTCTTTCTTATTTTTATGCCTTTATCTCAGCGAACAGATCAAATGTCCAACCCATTTATTTTTCTGGTATTCAAGCAGGTTGGAATATGTATTATCATAATAATGGTAGAAATGGAATCATTTTTGTTTTGATATTCTATATAAAATCCTATAACTTAATTAATAAGTCTAAGTAGCAGAAGTCTGTTTCTAGGGATGTTTTATCAATTT